GGGAGAGATATCATTGAAGGGGAGAGTGGGAACTGCCTAGTTACGACTTGCACTTGAAGCGGCTGTTGGAACAGTCCCACTTGCGCTTGAAGCTACCACAAGAAAGAAGGCACCAGCGTCTGAGGCCGGTCAACCAGTATGTAGGAATCAAATTGCTAGGGGAGAACACTTTGCAGAGTGGGAAAGCTCTTTCTTTTGCCCCTCACTCCGATATGAAGTCTTGTCTTGCTGCTCCGTTTACGTAGTTGTTTGCTTTTAGAATCTAGATTTATTTCCTGTTTCAGTCTACCGTACTGTATGGGTTGGCCAGGGATTGAATTCAGTGTAGTCAGCTTCCGTAGAATGCTCCGTTGTTGGCTTGCTTAGGGCTTTCCTTTCTCATACAGAATACAAGAGAAGCAGACTGTATTTAATAAATAGTTAAGAAGCACAACTAGACAAGAGAAACTCCACTATCATGAATTAGCTAAAAGTCTTCCGGCTCTTGCAGACCCTCGCTTCCTCGCTCATATAGGCATTGTGTGTATTAAAATGCATACTTTATACTTGATAAAGACTACTCTAATGAATCAAGAAGACTATTGAATAACTACTAGCAATAATGAATACAAGAGAAGAAGTACTAGCATGAAAGAGCTTAAAGTGCTTAGCTTTGGTTGGTACAGGAGGAAGAACTGCCTTCTTGCTTGCCTACTACCTGATAATAACAACTAGCTTGAAGTGGTTGCTTTATGGATGGAATAAAGGAGATTACTTGGCTTCTTGCTTGCGAGCATTAATACTCTATATAAATAAGGTTAGACTTATAGCTGGATTGAAGACTCTATTGAAGGTTAGCATTATGGATTGCTTGAAGAAGCGAGCATTCCGTATTCTGTCTTTCTTTTCTTCCTGGCTTAGCTCCTTCACCTGGTAAACTACTAGAACGTAAGCAGCAAGTCACGGAGCAAGTGTAGTCTCGACCGGCAGGGATAGGGATTCGAAGAAAGACTAAAAAAGAGGAAGTTGAGCTTAAGAGTCAGGCTCGACCAACCCACCAAGCAACTACACTGACGGAACGGAATGAAACTTAAGAAGAGGGTATGAAATAGATTTCATATCCTGCTGCACCCAGCTGGTCATAGGTCCATTACCTACGGGGGGAGGGAAAAAACCCTGGCCGTGTGTGGGCCACATCCTATCCCAACAACCAGAAGAGGTTGACACAGTTAATAGGATCAGAAAAGGTTGGCTCATAACATAAACTCAAAGACGCCAGAAAAGCACACTTAGCGCGGTACACAACCCTTTTTACAAAACTTTTAAAATCATCACCTGAAAAGTTAGCTGCTGCCCACGAGACTTCTTCTTCCCAAGACCTTCCATCAGATGGGTAAGGTAATCATAACACCAAACAAAAAAGAAAAAGGTATGGCACTAGTGGTACATAAGCAAGTGAGCTGAGATAGCATTGGGGAAGCGGAAGAAAGAGCTCCATAAGTACTAAGGTAAAAGAATAAATTCACACCAACCCAATCTTGAAATCAGATACGAAGGAAAGGATGAGATGGAAGTAAATAAAAGAATTATAGAGAGCAAGAAAGAGGATCCAACAGTAAGAGTCCCAGAAAGTACAAGTGTCATTATCCTCCGTTCCCATTCAAAAAAAAAGTAAGGGAAAGAGTTTCCCGAGGCTTGAACCTCAATACCAATAGAAGAGAGGATCAAAGCAGGTAAGAAAGACGGATTCTACAGAACGGGGCAAAAAAAGTACAAGCAACTACATCAACAACCACAATCTCGACGAAAACCTACAAAATGGATTCTATAAATGCTAACGGAAACCTAGCTTCCAGGAATGAATAGAAGTAGAAATGAAGGAAGGAGCGGAATGAAGGTCCCAAGAAGCATCAAACATTTCCAACGGGCGGAAAGAAATAAGAATCGAGTAGAAGCTTAAAATGAAGAAAGACTTGTCGGAAATCGCTGACGAAGTGAGCATCTCGGGTGTGAAGGAGCGGCATCGGCAGCGGATCGCGAAATCTCAAAATATGGTAATAAGTCGCTTTGGTGACTCTTTGGTGTAACCCCTTCCTACGGGATCAGAGATGATCTTGATTGAAAGAGGCAAGCACGCAGATCGGGATGATATCTACATAAACATGCAAGAAGAAAGGGTAGATAGGGACGGAGGTCCCGAGGCAAGGAAGGAAGACATTCATTCATTCTGGGTGAAGAATGACTGCTAGGGGGTTCCCTAATCTTGTTGAGTTCACACACTTAGATTTCGCTATTGCTGCTCCTGTTATCTTTCAAGCTGCTCTCACATGAAGATTGAGTTCTGTCATCAACCAGTCGATCATCTCCAAAAGATGGAAGGAAAGGGTTATGACGCTATCCTGGGGGAATTGAGAAAGAAATGAAAGGGACGGGTACGGCTTCAATCCTAGCGCAAATGCTAGGCGATAATAATACCTTGAAAACTGCAGTTTATATTCAGAACCGAGTTCCTTGCAAAGCTGCACCTGAAACTCCTTATAAGCGATGGACAGGAAAGATGCCGAGCCTTCATCATCTACATGTTTGGGGATGTCCTGCAAAGGCAAGACTATATAATCCCGAGTTGAAGAAGCTCGACTATCGGACGGTGAGATGCTATTTCATCGGTTATTCGGAGAGATCTAAGGGCTACAGATTTGATTGTCCGTCACGACATATGGAGATTGTCGAGACGAACCGTGCCAACTTTCTAGACAATGACAGATTCAGTTAGCTACTTAACTCAGGAGCAAGCTACCTAGCTTTTCTAACCCTACAGGCAAGCTAGCTACAAAGACATTGAATCACTTGCTTGGGGGGAGCCCACAAAGAACCATGCCACTAAGGAAAGAGAAGGAGAGATCTAACCTATTCTAAGATATCCTATCTTGCTATAACCCTTAGAGAACTAGAATAGATAGAGTAAGGAAGGTTTAAGCTACATCCTAAAGGTAAGAAATAGATTCTTCTCCTTTCGCCTAGCATCCGCTTGCTGGAACAACCAGCTTGCTAGATAGAATTCGTTCTAATTCATTCTATCTTGATCTAAACCTACAGGAGCTACGTGCCCCAGGGGAAAGTCCTAACCCTAAGAAGGAAGACAGCTACAATCTCATTAGTTATTCTCTGTCCTTATCCCTTCTAAACTTCAAGGAAGAACAAGGAAAGAAAAAGAGCATTCCTCTAGCTCCTAAGCTCTTCGAATAGCTAACAGATAGAATACAGTCTTATCTAGCCTAGCGTGCTATAAACCTGAGGAAGGAGCAAGTCTCAGGTATTTGATTCCCGAACCTACCGGAGTGACATACCACTGCCAAGAAAGAACAACAGAAACCTCATACAGTCTAATCTGCCCTTCTCCTCTATAGCTATCACTTGAGAGATCTTATTTGATAGAATCTAGCCTAGCTTGGTATTACCCTTAGACGGAATAGATGAATGGATAGGACGCAGGTTCGGGCCATTTCCCTTCGAAGGATTTGACTTGTGTCACCGTTGCATTATTAGGCGTCTTGCCTCTTTCAAAGAGCAACCCTTAAGAATTAATGCATTTCATTTATTGTGTTGCATAATTTCCAAACCATTGATTTACTTGTCAAAGTTTCCATTCCTTAGAGGTTTTTATCCCTCTCCTTCGTGGTACCTCACGTTTTCGATAATGGTAACATGACCTCTCTTTAGTGGTAACTTACCGCTTCGGTACTAAGAACTCTCCCATTAGTGGTGGCACTCTCCTTCCACATTAAAGGTTTTAGGCTTTTCGAGACTTTTCTAGAAACATTCATTCAAACACAAGGCACGGCGCCTTTTCGAGATTCGATCCATAGGATAACTTAAACCTTTCGAGGCACAGCACCTTTTTCAAGATCAACCCCTAATTAGGCACGACGCCTTTTTAGTCCAATCTTCAGTAGGCACGGTCCCTTTCCATAGGTTAATCACACCTTAGGAAATCACAATGTCTATCTCCAAAGTCGGGTACAGGGCCCAGCGCCCTTCCCAGTCATGGTCCAGCCCTGTCTATTTTCTAGGATTAAGTCCCCTTAGGATCAGTTTCTCTCTAGGATTAGATCCTTTTTCCGTAGGATTACTTCTTTCCATAAGGTTAACCAGGTCCATTCCAATTCGATAACCAATGCAATATCCCGTACCTATTTCCGGAACATCGTCCGGTGCCAATATTCCTTCTTTTTTTTTATATACGTTCGCACGGCAGATAAATGGTTTAACGGTGTTTCTAGCTCGTGAACCTCTAGTTCGTGAACCTAAGGCATGACAGGACTAAGGAAGTCTTTCTGACTTAGTACCGTATGTTCTTAGTACCAAACTTCCTGCACTAAATGCGTTTTGATTTAGTAGCAAACTCATCATTACAGCCCCCGCCATGACTGCGAGTGCCTTTTTATTAATCTTTCCTTGCGTGGAAGTAGTTCAAAGATTCCTTGAGATCTATCTATCCGGTATCTATAGGAAGAAGTCCCGTTCGAGAAGTGATCGAAGCAAAGGAAAAATGAATCTATTCTCAAATCTCTCATTTGTGTGCCCCTAACTAGGGAAAGTTCAGTCCAACTGCCTGTCACCTCTTCTTTTAGGTAATTGCTTCTTTATACGGGAATCCGGAGAGAAGGAGAGAACCAGATCAAGGAGACCTGAAGAGGCAAGGCTTAGAATAGTAGAATGAATCACTCTTCTAATAAGCCCTATCTCAACCGAAAGCCCTCTTTGACCATGCCCAGGAATCAACTTCTTGACTATTTACTACCGAACCAGGAGTGAAAAGCAGAAATTCATTCTTCGAGCGCATCCGGCCTTTATTGGGAATCAGTGCTCCGCTGCCAATCGTCTATTGATGCGGATCGACTAAGGAATGGAATCTCTTACATTAGGGTAAGGAATTAATAGAGATAGGATCAAAAGATCCGTCTTCAATACTCTTTGAATATCTCCTATCTGAAATGCGCGACTTCTCCCTGCCGGTCGATCAGGAATACAAGGTGGAGCGGTAGCGACCCTGGTTTGATAGGGGAGACAGATTGACTCTGAAGTCTCCTCCTCCTTCATTCGGTAACTACGAACAGAGGAGATTTTGGTTCTATGCTCCTCTCTCTATCCCATTCCTCCCCGGACAGCGAACCGAAGGGACCTTCAGGAAGCTCCTTGCCGTGGGTGGGGGCATTCCCATATCCTTACCCGCTTTATCGAAAAGGCGGTAATCCCCCTCTAACATAAGGGGCAGTCATCTTTTTTATGTAATAACGATCAATACGGTGCCAACCAAAAACGACGTATTGGAAAGAGGGTCTTATTGAATGCAGGACGGTCCGGTCTCGTCTCCCCCATGTTCGGTTCAGCAGGTTCATCAATTCGATCCACCGGTCGAGCGCCTGAAGCAGCTATTGCTCGAGTACCTACATGATAGCATTCGCTCAGCGAAGGAAAGAGCTCTGCTGACGCTTCCTACCCACTCTATATCCGATTGCAAAACTGCTAAAACCTCTTCCTTCCCAGCGGTCTTCTTTCGATCCCCCGGTCGCGAACTGCACTTCGAAAAGACCCACGGTTCCGGATAGGAGAGCATAGTTCGTCCGTTCGTAATATGATGGCCCCGCCGCTGGCCGGATGACCGAATCGGAGATGCCGCCAGAACGAGTTTTCGTAATGGATAGATGTCCGATCGACTGCGATTACTGAAGCGATAACGCGAAGGGTTGGGCTGAGAAAGACGGAATAGTGGCATACATCTATTTGATTCATCGATTTCCCAACATGAGAAAGGGCCAGTTCCTATTCAAGTCGACGTTGACCCTTTATCTGAATCTGAGGGAGGGGAGAGTCAGATTGACCATGGCTGAGAGGGAGGGTTAGTTGCTCAATTGCTCTATTCGAATCGTCGGGAAAGCCTCCTTCACTCCTAACTCATTTGCAGTGTTGCAGCGGGAGTGGAATCGGGAGCAATCGCCGCGGCTATTCGAATTCCTCTTATCCGGAGGTAGGGTCCTCAAGAGCAGTATCTTCAGGCAGGGGGTCTCAGAGGAGGGTAGCTCGTCGGCATTTCTCTCCCCGACCAGCTAGACTAGCTACTGCTATGGATATTGATTCGAGAGAAAGGCATCCGGATAGGAAGGCTTGGAACAGACGGCCGGGTGCGGGGAAGACAGGAGTAGATCTTCTCTTTCTGAAGCTGCTTTCGTCTCCGGGTTGATAAATAAGGAATTGTCTGGTGGGCCCTAATAGAAATTAGGGATGACTTCTCGTTCTTTTCTGGATGTGTATGCGAGGATATCGCTTCATCCGTTCCTACTATTGACTCCTATGATCAATCAGGCCCCCCTATCCCTTAAAGCCGAGATAGATGAGTTGGAAGGATCTGCCCCGGGATATAGTGGGAGAAAGAAGGGGAAGAGGTTCTTGTGCGACCTCAGTGAAAGGGATAGGTCGAGTGCGAGTGTTCGAATCCATCAGGTAGAAGTGTAGCACCTCTATACTTCGGAGACTGCCTTATCGGTCGACCTGGACTCAAAATCTCTTTGATCAGGAAGACGACTAATCTGAATCAATCAACACTCTACCTGCGCCATCGTTCTCTGTATTGGATCCCCCAGCCAATGCCAGACATTACGGATCCGGATCGAGAGAGAGAGTCGATCAGTAATCCTCCAAGGGATTGAAATGGTTGATCAGTTCAGTGCGATTCCTACCATCCATCCATTATGAGATATCTCTCTCCGAAACTTCAAACCCCCCACTCCCTTGACATATTCAAAAATCCTTATAGCTGTCTTAAGGTGGGTCTCTTGTGGAGACTGCATAAACGTCGGCTACAAGTCCAACTGCAAAGGCAATTTCTGGTCCAGTGTTTGCGAGATCAAAAAAAGTCCCAACCAAACTCCTGTATAAAGTAGCATCAACCTCATGCGTGCCTGAATTCTTTGTCAATTTGACACCAGGGTCAGTGTTTTGGCCTGTCATCCTTCATGCTTTATCCCTCTAAGAGTTGTCTAGCATACTTATCTTGACTAAGGAAAATTCGATCCCTCTCTTGCCAGATAAAGCAAGAGAATAATGTGAGAGACCTTTGTCAGTAATATCCAACTTCTTAGAAAGCTGCTGCTTGGTCTCTTTGATCAACAAGTCAGCCCCATCGACGATCGAATCATCCACATACGAGACAAGAAAAGGAATGTCCTTTCCCGTCTTCTTAACGTACAAACCAGCCTCCGTAATTGGCAAACTGAACCCAGGAGAAACCAATTGATCTTCTAATTCCAGGGACGAGGTGCTTGCAAAAGGCCATACAAAGACTTCTTCAACCTACACACAAGCTTCTCTGGCCCCTTCTTGACTCCTTGGGGTCGCTTCATGTAGAGTTCTTCCTTCAAATCACCCTTGAGAAAAGCACTCTTCACATCCATCTGATGCATTGGAAAATTCTTCTTAGCAGCCACGGCCATCATAGTCTTGATAGCGGTGAACCTAGCTACAGGAGCAAAAAAAAGTCTCATCATTTTCAATCCCTTCTCTTTGCGCGGCCACCGACCTAGCCCTGTGTTCCTCAATCTCCTGGGTAATGGTGAGTCTTCCCCCACTCCTGACCATCTAAACGATGATCCTGGGAGCTTTCCTGCTGACAGTTATAATTAAGATATCAGCAAGCTGGGGCATTAGCAGAACAAGACTTTATAGTGGTTGCCAAGAAGAAGAAAGGATGTAACCCTGGGAATTCAACAAGCCCGGGTGGGAGCAGAAGTAGGGAAACCATAAATCTCAATTCAGATCTTGTCCTGGAATGTGAGAGGCCTCGGCAGCAGGCCCAAAAGAAACGCTGTCAAAAATCTTTGTAGAAGACAAAATCTCGATATGGTCGTCTTCAGGAGTGCAACCTGGACGAAGACCAGACGCCCGTGGTGTTTTTTCACATGGCACATTCATTACTAGTGGTAGGATTGCCACTGTCCTCAACCTGGACTCTCTAGACCTGCTTTAGTCCAGGGATATAGACTGGTGGCAGAAGATTGTTGTTACCTGCGGGTAACAAATGGATTATCTTAATATTAGAGGCCCTCCCACCCCTATCTATAAGGGTAGGAGGACCTCCTTTGTCAGCGAACTGGAAGAGGCGGCTGATGAAGCTCGACGGTCATAACCCATTTTTTATTGGAGATTTCAACATCCTAAAGGATGAAAAAGAGTGGAAAGGGGGACCTATCCTTCGACGCCCTTCCATCTATCCCCGCTCCTTATCAACCTCAAACTTTCCAATCAAATCGTCACCCGCTGACGTTTGAGAAATGGGCCCAGCAGCAGATCCTGGAATTCAAAGATCAAATGCCCAAGCGGGGGACTTCATTCCAAGACTTATGTCCTTTTCAATCTGCCAAGCTTCCTGAAGGGTACGTCCCCCAATCGATAGAATTCAGGGGGGTTTGGGGGGACCCGCGCATTCATCTACAGTCATTTTATAATGCGTGCCCTGAAGTCCATGGAAACGACGGTGCCCTCAATCGCCTATTTTTAAGAAGCCTAGCAGAGGAGGCCCTGGATTGGTTTGCTACGTAATCCATTTCAACATTCCAGCAAATGCGTCATTTAGAAGGTGATTTTTTGATCGATTCATGATTAATTAAGTCGTGGAGTGCATAAGCTTTTGTTAAGCAATAATCAGCAAGGCGAGGCCTTACGACACACCACACCACTCCACAGGAGTGTTCAAAACAGTGCAAGGATCTGCGTCACAGTTGACCTTGAAAAAGGCCTCCCAGACAGCGCTAATGGTGCCGGTCCAGTCCATACACAGGAAAAGGATTATGATAGAGTGCCATTGAAATGTTCGATCTGCCATGAATGTTGATATCCTTTTGTATTGTATCTTTGAGTCTTCTTTCATGGGGTCATTTCGTCTTTGATTCCCTTGTATATCTTGGAGTTGCTATGGAATCCTTTGGCTTTCTCTCCTTTTTATCTGTTTCATACTAAGCACATAGAAGTGGATTGCCACGGGAAAAAGTCACTGCAGGCCTCATCAAAACTCCCTATATGAGAAGTGAAGACCAAGTTGCCGTTCACTCGACGCTCTTGGAAAGGATCGATTGAATCTTCTTGTTGACAAGCTGGGAATGGTAGATCTACATTCACCAGCTTGAGGGGGAGTGTTGACATATGTACATGTACCAATGTATATTACTTATTGTTTGATTCTGTCAAGGGTCTTTCTGTCAAAGACTACCCATTGTCAATCTCGTTGTGCATTAGGGGTCATTTAGTTTTTGACCCTTCATACTTTTTTCTCTCTCTCTCTCTCTTTTATCTATGAATGAAATGATGATTCTTTCTCAAAATCTCTCGTTTCACATGGTATCAGAGCCCACGACCTAGGGCTTTGGAATCTGGGCGCAGTCAACAAGGTCTGAACATCTTCCCAAGGCAATCGTCGGCTCTCTTTGTCCTTGGTCTTGCAGGTTTAATTCCCTGCAAACCCCAGCAGATCGTGGATCGTGGACCCAGCTGAAAAACTACTGAGCGCGCTAGCGCGTTTGCTTAATAGTCATAATCGTTTTGAAGCTTCAAAAAGTATGCGCGCGTTTTACTAATAGGCTTTTCAGCTTGCTTCAAAACTAAAGCGCGCTAGCGCGTTTTACTAATAGGCTTTTCAGCCGTTGCTTGCTTGCTGGGACCTTCAGATGAGCAGACACTGCCGGCTATTGTTATTGCCCCGCGAGCAAGAGAGGGGCTATCCGAAGTCCAAACACCGCCCAAAGATCCGAAGGAAGGTTCTTTCTTGCAGCAAGGAGTGGGAATCAGAAAGAAAGCCCAATGAATAGAAATCAAGGAGACAAACCGCCCAAGCCCGAACAGACGCAATCCCGACCTTGGGGAAGGTAGCAGCCGAGGAGACGACCCTGACTCCCATAACCATACTAGAATATTAAGAATTATAGCCACCTGGCGAAGAAAATGAACAGGTTTCTGGTCCGTAGGTACCGGCGCTACAGGATTTAACAGTAGTGACCAGAAAAAAGAAAAAGTGGAAGAGGGGCCAAATGCAAATTCTATCATGGAATGGTTGGGGCCTGGACAGCGACCCCAAACAAATGGCTGTTTAGACTCTTTGCAAAAAGAGAAAACCAGATATGATTTGCCTTAAGGAATGCAGACTAGAGGAGGGGGGAGAGGTTTGCGAAAAGTGTCTTCCCCAATGGAACATTACGAACGGTAGAAACAACTATCATTAACCTGGATAATATCGACCGAGGAGAGTGGTGGCACAAAAGCACATCCCCGACATGCAGGAAGCAGATTTTGAATCCTAAACATCAGGGGACCCCCGACCCCTGGTAGGAGAAAGGCCTTCATTGATTCCATAGTGAAAGAAATGGAAAACCAAGGAGGTCTGTGATATTCATAATAGTTTTTCTTCTGAAAGCATAGGCGGGCACAATAAAAACAGAAGTCACATGGAGCAGTTCAGCGCTATGTTAGAAAAGACAGGCTTTGAGGAGAGGACTGAAGACCCTCAAGCGGTTGCCTTACCTTTTTAGTAGGGCAGAAACAGGTCTGATCATAGGGGAATAGCCAAACCAACCCACTATAGCCTATAGCCTATAATCAGTGAAGGGAAGGGAAGGGCTCCTGGGCAGAATTAGATGGCTGTCATCCCGACGTCTAGTCTCTGATCACAGGCCAATAGAACTGCCACTGCCTAGAACGGCCAAAGCTGGGACCCATTCCATTCAGATGCGATCAGACATGGTTTGGGAATCCAGGGTGTGATGAACCAGGAAGCAGCAAGTGGAGAAGGAAACTGTGAACTCAAGCTGAACTCAAAGCAAAGCTCAAATCCTGGACCTGGAGCTTCCAGAAAGACAGGGAGGAAAGAAAGGAAGACTGAAGTGGATCACGAAACTTTAAATAAGAAAAAGGCAAATCACAAAATCGGATGCAACAGACTCACTATGTGAGTGAGAAGGAAGCTGGGTATATTAGAGCAACCATTATAAACTGGAAAAGAAGAGATTCTCAGACTATTTCTCAATACGGTTGCTAAGCATTGTCAATCGTCGAAATTCCAACTTCATAGCTTCAATTCAGAATGACCAGGGAACCTGCAAACGAGACGAGATCAAGAAGGAGAAAGAGGCGAGGCAACAACCTTCTTTCTTTTTGGCAAAAAACGTCGAAACGTCGGAGAAGAGGTGATAGAATAGCAAGCCAAGAAAGGATGCTGGAAAATAGATAGGTCTGACTGGGAATGACACATTCCTTGATGAACCAGTGAGTACTGAAACTATTAGGTAATATTCGAGAACAAGCCAAATAAAGCCCCAGGCCCGGACGGCTTTCAAGTGAACCTATTCCGGGACTACTTGAAACGAGATCTAGTGGAATTTAGGAGAAATGGGACGCGGGGTCAGTAAACTCATAATTTCTCTCCCTGATCCCAAAGGAAACCAGACCTGATAAGTTAGAGAGATTCAGACCTTCCACAGCGACAAAGGTCATAGCAAACAGATTGGGGAGAAAGAACTTCATTCACAGCCAGGAAGGCGCAAGGGAGCTTTCATCAAGGACAGAAGCATCACGGAGAACGTATGTTGTGTCCAAGAAGCCATCTATGAAGCCAAACGAGGGAAAAGAAGACGGATGATAGTCAAACTGGACATGGACAGCGCATATGACAGGCTAAATTGGAGATTCATCTTTCAAAGAATCTTTCTTTTATAATAGCCCTGCATTTCAAAGTCTTGGATTGCAGCAATGGTAAATGGCAGACCAGGAAGCTTTCAAAAGTCGCAGAGGAATCCCCCTACCTATACATAATGATTGCCGAAATCCTGGGTAGATGACTCAACAGAAGGGGGATCAAAGGTATGCTTCTAGCCCCGACTGCAAGAGCAATGAATCATTGGCTTTTCGCCGATGACACGAAAGACGTAGGGGAAGCATCATCCAAGGAAGCTGACGGGTCTCCGAGAAATTCTAGAGCAGTTCTGCAGAGCCTCTGGAGCAGCAATTCACTCAAGGAAAAGCTCCTCTAAGAGAAGAGAGCCCAGAGAAGAATCCAAGATATTATGGGCATCAGTGCAGCTAGGAGTGAAATCTATTCATATAAAGTCAAGTAAGTCCCCGGGAAAAAGACAAGCAAGAAAGACTGGTACGCGGTCATAGATAAAATCCAACGAAGAAGAATTGAACTGGAGCAATCGGTACGGTGGCTATCGCTCCCTGGAAGAGTCAAACTTATAAAGGTGGTGCTGGGAAATATTTGATAGAACCTTGACAGGGGTGGAAGAGCGTATAGATCAAATCATGAAAGAATTGTTATGGAACGGCAGGGTAGTCTTGAAAACGGTTTGCCAACCGGGTGTCGCGGTGGGAGTGTCAGCCGAATGCTCAGAGCTCAAATTTGATGGAGAACTCTAACATCTTCGACCATTATTGAAGGGAGGGGGGCGGAAATAGCTTAATGGTAATGGTAGAGAAAAACCTTTCGAAGAATGACTAGATTACTATATAGGCTCAGAAAATAGGAGATGAGTCTTTCCCGGCCGGGTGGATGGGAATGATTAAAACATGGAATCTAATTCAATCACCACCTGGGTGGATGGAACAGGGGACAAAATCCATCTCTGGAAACACTCAGTTTGTGGAGAATGCCCCCTGGAGGAAGCTCATTGCAAGGAAACGGAAGTGGGCGTGCACTTTCAATGGTTCAATGGTAAGGCATATCTAAAGTATGAAATAGGAGCGCCTTCTCTTTCTCGCGCGCGCCTTCAAAAAGTAATCAGCAGATGAGCGAAATTGCTTTTTTTTATGCTCCACTACGAGCTAAAAGGCGTGTCGAAAAACGAACTATGAACAAAGTCAGTGCATTTCTTTCTTCAATCATTCATTCGATAGGCTCCCCGGAGGCAGGACACATGCAGTTCACTCGGCCTTTTGGAATAGAATCTTTCGTCATGCTAGAACTTCCTGCTCTGCTCTCACGTTCATATACCATACCCATTGGGAAGAGGACCGAACGGAACCGTCAGTGGCTGGGAAACAGAGATCCCGCGGAGAATAAAAATGGGAAGATTCAGAAAAAGCCAAAAAAGGGGGCAAAGTCAACCTAACCGCTTACCTTTTCGTAAGCCGCGCACTTCAGGCCAGGCCGTCACTATAACCAACCTCACTGATCCCACTCAATCTTTTACACCGATGTCTCGTACTCTCTCGACCAGGTCATCATAAGAAAATACTGCTCAATCTTTCCGAAGTGAGAGAAGGAGGGAAGGCGCGCTAGCGCGCTACTTATAACAGCCAGCTTAAAAACGATAGCGCGCCCCCCGAAAAACGCTTATATAGTTAAAGGCTGACGCGCCTGAATTTATAGTAATAAGCGTTTTGAAGCTTCAAAACGATTATGACTATTAAGTCAAAGGCCAACGCGCGTTTTACTAATAGGCTTTTCAGCCAGCAAGCAACGGCCGCGCAGTAGTTTTGAAGCGGGGTCCTAGTCTTTATCTAAAGTAAGTAAGGCGCGCTACGGCTTTCCCTATCATGATAAGGGCTCGCTTCGCGAAGCCCTTGAGGTGAGTTTTTCGTAATAGGGGCTTTGAAGCCGACGCTTCTTCAGAAGGCGCGGGAGCCTCGGGGGGGTCTGGGGGGGACGGCGGGAGCGCAACGGCTTTTTTGAAGCTGCTTGCTGCTTGCTGCTCGCTTTCTCTCAGCTACTAGTGGCTTATGTAGTGGTCGGCATTCCTACGTGCTCCTCCTTGCCCCCGACTACTTAAGAATCCAAAGCCTTTGAATTCTGTCGTGACGCTTTGGTTACGAAGGTTACCGGGGTCTAGTTTGATGGATGGATTCAGTCAGCGAAAGTCCCTCCAACTCAATCAATATCAACAACATGTCGTGACCATGACGGTTTGTTCCGGCTTGGTCAGAAAAGAAAGTGGGTTTCGGGGGTTCATTGATTAGTAAACCTCCGGTGCTGGTGACGGTCGGGACCGTGGTCGTCCGTCTCCGGTTTGCCGGCCGATAAGATCTCTGAGATTGACCAGCCAGCTGGGTTGGTTTGGCTATTCCTTTCTATTGAAAAGGAGTCAGCTGTCTGCGCGAGTCACCTTCTTCTAGGCTCCGAGTCACCTTCTTCTAAGCTCCGCTGGACGACACGGCATTCTCGTTCAAATATAGGCAGGCCGGCCGTACTTGTGATGGTTCCCCAGGATCCAATATTACCACTTAGGTCTACGTTGCCACGATATTGTTCTATGGAAGCGGGCGGGCTGCTTTTTAGAAGTTCGGCCCGGTTTCTTTTTTTAGGGGAGGGATTGACCTTTCTAACGCATATTCTGTCGTACCGGCATGGCCCCACTGATTTGTTTTCGATCGGAGCATCAAGCAGCGCAACCCGGTTCTACTTGACTAAGCCCCGTGCTCGTCCAAGGAGGGAGTTTGCTTTACCCAACTCCTCCCCTTTTTGATAACAAGGCAGAAACCCCCGACCCGACATTCATTAGTTTCGAATGAAGAATGAAGAGTACCCTGCCCCTCTTTTTTCTTCCCTAAAATCTTTGGATTTTGAAGTTGGTAAAGACCCACCCCTTGTTTCAGTCAGAATGAGTCCCCGGGACCCCGGGACATTGGCTTCCGCCAACAGTGAACTATTAAGGATCGCATCCCGCGCATATTCTACATTATAGCCTGCAACTGATTCAGCTTCCGCTTCTGGGAGATCAGACGGAGCTCGATTAGTTTCTGCTAGACGAGGAATGAGGAACATAACCAATACGGGGAACAAGGGAATACCGGACCATATCTGCTTTTGCGCCATGACAATCTCACTCGAATTACGGGGACCTACACATATTAGTACAGTATACCGGGGTCCCCGGCCAGAACCACACGTGCAAGTTTCCCTGCATGTGGCTCGTCCGTGCTTTCCGAGGCGCTGCCTGTGACTCAGCATGGGAGAAGAGAAGGGGGCTGAACTGCAAACTTTCGTGTTCAGAGCATTGTCCGAGTGAGTAGGCAGCGCCTACCAAGCAAAGCTTTCTGGAAGAGGCTGGGCTGGTTCCTTTTCGGCGCCCGCCCGTCTATTTAGATGATGGGGCAAGGCAAGCCCAAGGAAAGTATAGGTTGGCTCCCAGCTCCATCTCGGCCGGCATCCTGCTCTCGAGGGGGTGGGGTCCTGGAGCGAACTACTCATGTGCCGTGTTGCCCCAACCCAAGGGCATTTGGTGAGGAGCTACGGTCCGGTGGTTGACAAGCCACTTCGAGGAGGCGACTGGAGTGCTTTCATCAAATGATGCATGTGGGCTGAGCCATTCCCATCCCGACGTGGTGGCCCGATTCGGCCTGGCCTGGTCGGGAAGAGATTCTAATAGAGACTACTGCTATCCGGGAATAGATATCTATGTTAGCTAGCGGGGGCGGGCTTTCCTCTGGTAGTCCCGCTGCGGCCTCTGACCGTCCGTCCCGTCTCATCTTGATTTGGCTATACTTGTAGCCAGCCATGTTAGCTCCACATGAGACCTTTTTTCTATTGACTAAAAAGGCACTCATCAGTCAGCTCGGCCCCCTTTCCTATTCAGCTTTGCCGCCTATTAAGAGAATAGGTCCCGTTCAAGCGGCCCGCCTTTATTCATCTATACCAGCTGCCACGCACGACCCCATAGGAACGATTTCTGCGCCCCTCTCTAGATAAGAAGCAGAACGCGCCATCACCTACAGCCCTTTCCTCTGCCGGGGACTTCCACGAAATGAAAACGGGCGGCATCGTCGTATGCTCGACATTTATTGCCCTGGTGTATATCCCGGAGTACTCCAATGGCCGATCTGTCACCCATACTGGGCTTGGCCCCGTCCCGTGTGGAGAATGCCCCCCTTACGGCACGGCTTAGTCAGTTATTCTCGCAGTTCAGATAAGATTCGGACCGCCACTTCTCTGAAAGCATGGTTCTTGCCTCCCTCTCTCCTCCCTCCGTCGGAGCTCGTCCATTCGTTGGGTGATCCCTTGCTCTCACGTTCGAGTGTTTGCTCGTCGTTTAGGCCGGTGAGTGACATTTCTGCTCATTGCAGTAACCTCCGGGGTTCTTCGCACCTGGATAGTACCAGGACCCTTGTGCCCCGGACTGCACTGCCCGCCCGAAGCCCGCCCTATGACCCACAACTCAAAATGAGCCTTGCGACGAGACGCGGACATTCCCCATGCTGCGGTTCCCTCCGGTCCGTTCCCGGGTTGGGTTAGGGGAAGATCCGAGCGATTGCCTTGGCGGATCCAAACGCGCTCACAAGGCGCACAATAAGAATAAGACCAATAGAGACTTCATAAGGGACCATTTGAGCTGCAGATCGTAATGCTCCTAGAGAGGCATATTTCGAATATAGAGGAGTGAAAGTTCCCAACAATCAACGACCATCTCATACCCCTTATATGAACCGTACGAGCACGTCCTCTGTCACCCCCCACCGCGCTTACGGCTCTATACCCCAACCCAACTTGCTCTGGCCCCGGGTCCTCCCTTTCTATTCCTCGGTAAGCGGACCGTGGGAGCATGGGGGGGCGGTATCTGCTTGGGACTGATAGAAAGCATATCTCTTTTGTCCCTCCAAAAAATCCAAATAGAATGACGTTGTTCTTGCCGGGATAGTCGCGTCGGAGACATCTTTATCTGAGTAGGAGGCCTCGTCGTCCGGCTCCTCATAAATGATGTTAGTTAGGATCGGCCGGCTCATCCTCGGAATCCGAAAAGAAAACAGAGACAGAACGGAAGAACTTTGTTTCAATGACATATCTAATCAGACTTCAAAGGATTTGAAGAGCTGTCACGATCATTCACATCAATTTAAGCAGGCAGGAAGGGCGCGGAAGCTACCGTTTCTAGAATGCAAGCGACGTTGCTGACTCTCCTAGTAGCGGCGGCAAGGAAGGAGGCATTGGAAAGACTAGACCATACTATAGTCAAGAGGCATTCGGGAAGCGACTAGTCGCTTCTGGCGAAGTTCGTCAAAGGCCGACCACTACATAGAGAGATCATATACCAGTCATGAGCGATAGCGAAGCCTAGAGAGGCGGAAGCAGTCGCTTCTAGGACGAAGCCGAGCCGATACGATAGGCGGGCGAAGGGAGCGAGACCAAGCCGAGCCACTAGTGGAGTGGCGAAGGAGGCCTACTATACGTATACGTGATTAGTAACCGGTGAAAGACCAAGAAAAAAAACTCAAAAGAATTTCAGTGAACTATTGAAGCTATCAGTGTGATTGATCAGACAAGTACCAAGGGCTTTCGGTAGCCTTCTTTCATTTCCGAATTTGCTTGCGAAAAGTCCTTGCATTAGTATGAGTTCGTTGACCGCGTAAGGGCGATCCATCTTGATGACGAATTCCACGATAACGAGAAATAGAAATTAATCGTTCGATGTCTGCTCGTTCTCCCCTCTTCAATTCCCAATGAACAACATGATCTTGACCTATCATTTGTTCAATTTGGTCGATCTGATACTTAGTTAACTCATTCATCTTGATGTTCCCACTGATACCTAATCGATAACGAACCTGAATGGCTTTTTTAGGTCCAATTCCATCCATTTTTGTTGAGGCAATTCTGACTTGTTTATCGGGAACTGATCTAGCTCCTGAGATATATGACATTCTTGATCCTTCCTTTTCCTGGTCTTCTCGGCTGGAATCATAAATGGGTTGTCTCCCTCTACTTCTACTCACCGAAACAAGTAGAGTTCACCGAACGTCCGGGGTCAGTCGCAAAAGCGACCGACTGGCGACAGCGGAGGACACAGACTTTCAGACGAAGTCTCTGGATCAGCATATTTAATAAATAGAAAAAGACTGGTTACTCTCTCTCCTGCTCCTGACAGTATTTATCGATCAGACTCTCGATAGTGAACGAGAGAGGAGAAGAACCCCCCTTACGGGGTTTATGAATGTGATTCAAAAGCTGCGTTGTTTAAAGCTCTCTTTCTATCAGTTTGATTTTCTTCCACGATTTGCAGGAATTCTAGGAAGAATCTTTCTATACATTGTTTTTTATGAACAGAGGAGGTGGAATTCAGATTGTCCACCACTATTTTATCCACCTCCTCTTTGATAGAGGCCTTGATGTTTTCAACATCTTTGTTATATCGTTCTTTTATAAGCTGACGGCCGGCTTTCTATATGAAGATTCAAACAAAAAGGAAAAGGGTCAAACCATATCTTACTGAATAATCTGACTGAATGAGGAAGAGCTCTTTATGTGGTCTCACTTTACCACCATCTGAAATGCGCGAAACTTCGATTGGTGGAAGCCAGTCCATGAAGATTCTCCCTTTTCTGACGTGCAATTCCCCTCTTTCGGTAAGCATCCAGTATCTCAGCAAATGAACATTTCTCTAAGCTGCTTTTCCTGTAGCTTATACGTCGTTTGAAAGCTGCTCCAAGGATCCAACGAATAGCTAAGGTTTGTTGACGATCCCTGGCTACAATCCCAGGGACATCATAAATAGTACCTGCGACTCCTACTTTTTCCACTTCGCATATGGGCTTTATATTCTCTACGGCGTCAACCATAAGTTTGATTACATCGCGTTCAGTTCGAGCTGGGCGATGAAAAGTTTGATAAACAATAGCACGAACTCTCGTTCTTTTACCTTCTTTCATGCGAAAGTTGACCAACTTCTTGATCAATTGTTTTTGCTCACCATCCAAGCCCCCCATATAGCTGAGAATTTCCGAGCAATTGGAAGCCGCTTTCGATGACGAGGCCTCGAAATTGATATTACGCGATCGTGACTGTCCATCTTTATCAGCCAACTCCCCTAATTTTTCGTGTATAGCAGATTGCAGCTCTACTATATGCTCACTTGAAGGGTTAAGACCAGGAAGATCTTCGAAAATCCCATCAGAAGAACCCTGAGTGCCAGATGATGGAAAACTCAAATCGTTAAGAGTTGATTGAGATTGATTTGTAATAGTAGTAGAAGAAATAGTAGGAGTACTATTAAGACTGTTTTCATCAAAGAGAAGTGGAAGCATTATTGATGGAGAAAAAATGAATCCCTCCAGACAGAAAGAGACTCCTTCCTGTACGAGTAGTGAAGAACTAGCTGGTTGGTTGGTTGTTGACCAACGGAAAGCATGGGAGAAAGATGTACAAACAGAAACGAAACTGGAACATCATAACAACGAATTAATCAGAATCAATATCAACTACAACGACCGAGACCGAGACCGACGAAGATACTGTACTGAATGACTTGATCGATCGTACTAGATAGTATAAGATAGACCATAAACCTTTCATACGCAATTCCTCGATCCATTCATTAATGCGCAAGAGAAAGCGATCCATCAGACTAGAGGGAAGTTGGTCTTTCTCAACGTGGTGTACGAAAACCCATTCACAAGGTTTCGCTATAATCAAGTGTCAATGGTGTGGCACGCGTACTTGATCGAGTGTTTGCCCGTGAGACTGAAAGAAGGATTTGATTACCAACGTCGGGAAAGATGGTTATGGAAAGCCTATCATGACATCGTTTATCGCGGTTCATGTGTGGCTGCTCGCTCTTGCCTTTCCTTGTCCAACTGCCAGCGATTGAGATAAATCTTTCTCCTAGTAAATGCAACCGAACTCCTCTGTTTATGGTAGAAAACAAACGTCCTTCTCGTGAACCTACATGACTTGGAGCTTAATCTCGATCTCAATCTAGACATTAAGTGCCCGGTCTTCAATCGATTGCACCGTCTTGATCAAGTAATTAAGAGATGAGACTAGAGTCTTCTTTCTTGCTAGGCGGATTAATGTTGTCAATAGTATGTTTCACAAATCATTAATCTTATTCTTACTTACTGAAACTCCTTCGCTTTTGGCTCTTCTCGGGAAGGGCTGGTCTGCTTGGGTAGCTCAATTCCAAAGCGTAGCTGAAGCACCTTTTTGGGGCTAGGCATAAAAGCTTTCGCGGAATAGGAATAGCGAATGCAGGCACAAGAGAAAGGGTAATTTACCTTCTGGGATGAATTCTGACAGCTCTTGCCGGGACGTTTTCTAACTTTAGGAGCACACATTGGCTAATTCCATCGAGTAGGTCTTTTGTCTAGATCTTCTCTTTATCTTTCTCGCCCATACCACCCTATTTAGATTTAAGTGCACCGCAGCACAAGCGCTAAGCGATAAGAATTCCTTCTATCTCCTATCTATCCTATCAGAGTAGCGGACTATTTAGTGTCCTAATAATTTATGTCGCATAATAGGACGCTCTTCTTTCTGTCCTTGACTTGCTTAGGTGACTTTGCTTCCCCCCTCCTAGTAGCTAGATGGGAATCTATCCTAGTAGCTAGCTTGACTGTAGGGATAGATCAAGCTGCCTTATAACGAATTATATCTTCCGGCTATCTATAGAATTAGATTGCACTAATGAGTGAGAAGGCTTAGCCTCCTTCTTTTAACCTTCTATTGGTGGCTCAAGAGCAGCTACCTATTCTCCTCTATATGGTTATCTGCTTTTCGGTCTTAGTTCTTGATTTCCGGGCTATCCTTAGCAATCTCCTTCCTAAAGGTTATATCAAGCTAGGATGAATTAGAATCCCTTATATCTAGCCATCTCTTTCCAGTAGTATGTAGCTTTACTTCCTTCCTGTGCTGGTAGTTCTCTAAGGCCAGTGAAAGCAGTCTGCTATAGGTAGTTACTACTTATCCTATGCTTATCTGGTAGTAGCTATTAGTGAGTGATCGGCTGCTAGGACGAGAGGTCTCTCGAGCCTCCTCTGGCCTCTGATCTTCCTTGCGTCTGTCTCTTCCGATTTCTTATCTGCTTTGAGCTCTGTTAGTAGCTATCTTTGACTTCCTCTCTTTGGGGATGGTTATAGAGCTTCCGGCCAATACGAAGATAGTTCCCGCTCCCCAATTCCTTCTATTGAGAGAGAAACCTCTGGATAATGAAACCTGCAGCTATTGCCGCTGCTATTGCCCAATAATAGGGGGGGTTTTGATTTTGTTAGGATGGACATAGGTGCGCACCTTCCTTTTACTTCAAGTTGAGCAAAGGGTTCGCCAACCCCCGATCTCTTAATAATAGTAGCTCGGCTACGAGGTACTCGTACTGAACTCGAACCCACGCACGAAGTCCAGTCTTTATGTCCGCAAGCACTCCCCTTTTCTTCCACACGCGTGCTGCTTTTCCTGTTCTACCAGCTCAGCTGGCTGCTTTCTCATTCGTGCCAGAAGGGGATCCTAAAAACCTCGCTCTTGAATTGAGTTTGCTTTGCCTTTTGTCGAGTGAGGGGTGCCGCCTTTCGCGTCCACGAATGCCTAAGAGGTTAGGCCGAATAGCTGGCCAAAGGGTTTGTGTAATATAAGGTACTGACGGCTGGACCTACTGATCACCTACTGATCTCTGTAGTAGCGTCTCATTCCATTTTTGGCATAAGCACCTTCTCCTACCGGTGAATGTGGTTTTGTTTAGGAAACAATTCTCCATCTTGGGAGCTTGACCATGCACCGAAATAGCTTGCAATAAATCCCTTTTCGTCTTAGGCGCACAACTGCGCACTCTCCGAAACGGAAAGATAAAGACCAATCATTAAAGATTCAAAAGCGGATCCCACAAGCAAGTTGGTCATTCCTTCTTTTTGTCTTGCTGAAATCGCTCTTTTTCGAATCAAAAGAAGGACTGTTCTCAACTCTTGATCGTTCAGATTGAACTTTCTGACCGGAAAAGCTAAAGCTATTGAAGACAAAGCTCTTTCCTCAAGTTTTATCCTTTTGATCCATCAATAAATGGACCATTTGCTACGGAGACACAAGATCGTTCTGATCCCACTCGACGGGAAGCTTTCCCTACCAACCTCTTTCGTTTTTCGTTAGAGAATGCGTTTCGCACTAAGAAAAAAGGTTGTTAATCCTGCCCCCCCTATTCATTCTTTGATCTCGTTGTTCTGACTACGATTAGGCCAACCCCTTTTCATAATTCATTCCACGCGCAAAAGGCACAAGAGGAAGAACCGAGCTGACAGAGCTGCTGGGTTCTTCCTCTGCCTTAGTTGTTTCGACGCTGCAAGGTGGTCAAAATGGCATGATGAGAACAAATGGTAGGAATGACCAGGAATTCGTCCTAAAGTATGTGTCATAGGCTGACCGCACGAGTAGATCTGGCAGGGTATGGTCCCTCGCCTCTATGCCCGTTTCCTTCATGGGATCGCCCGATTTCAATTGAGATGTTCCCCACCCAACAGGGTAAAGTCCCGGTTTCTATACAGAGATATGCCCATCAGATGAAAGTTTTTCACGGTCTCCAGGAACCTTGTTTGACTATTCTATTTTCATAGGCAAGACTAACTAGTAGTTCCAAAGAAAGGAGCATCTGGCATAGGCAGCAAGCCTTGGGCTCCGTATGATCGGTTCTTTTTTCACATGTAGGTTCCTCCGCAGCAAAGATGGTATGGTCGGCTTGCGCTCTTACTTGGAAGTGGTCTCAGTAGCGAAGTCAATATAGAGGGTAGTCCTCCTAG